GAATAAATGAAATAAAAAAAAAGGTTACTCAATGGTCATACAAATTAACTGACGATTTGGAAGAAGAGGAGATAGGAAATGAGGAAGAGTCGCGGCCGGATCGTGGTATTCGTTCACGAAAAGCTAAACGTGTAGTCATTTTTACTGATAACGAAACGAATAAAGAGAAAGAAACATCTACTACTGAGACTCCCGGAACTACTAAAAACAAAAATACCGAGAATACTAGTAATCAGGATCGATCTGACGAAGTGGCTTTGACGCGCTATTCGCAACAATCAGATTTTCGTCGTGATCTAATCAAAGGATCCGTGCGAGCTCAAAGACGTAAAACAGTTACTTGGGAACTGTTTCAAGCAACTGTGCATTCCCCGCTTTTTTTGGACAGAGTAGACAAAACTTTTTTTTTTCCTTTTGACATCTCCGGAACACTGAGTTTGTTTTTCAGACATTGGAGTGATAAAGGCACGGAATTAAAAATTTCGAATTCTGAAGAGACAAAAGAAAAAGAAAAAAAAAAGGAGGCGAAAAGGCAGGAGAATGAGCGGATAAGAATAGCAGAAACTTGGGATACTATTATATTTGCTCAAGGAATAAGGGGTTATATGTTAGTAATCCAATCGATTCTTAGAAAATACCTAGTATTACCCTCATTGATAATAGTAAAAAATATGGGCCGTATGTTATTATTTCAATTCCCCGATTGGCGCGAGGATTTGAAAGCGTGGAGTAAGGAAATGCATGTTAAATGCACTTATAATGGTGTTCAATTGTCAGAAAAAGAATTTCCTAAAAATTGGTTAACGGATGGTATTCAGATAAAGATCCTATTTCCTTTCTGTCTGAAACCTTGGCACAAATCTAAAATACAATCGGATCATATAGATCCGGTGAAAAATAAAGGAAAAACAGAAAATTTTTGTTTTTTAACAGTTTGGGGAATGGAAGCTGAACTACCTTTTGGTTCTCCCCGAAAACGACCTTCCTTTTTTGAACCTATTGGGGAAGAAATTGAAAAAAAACTCCTAAAAATTCAAAAGAAATGCTTTCTAGCTCTACGAATTTTAAAGCAAAGAACAAAATGGTTTATAAGGGTTTCAAAACAAAAAACACGATGGATTTTCAAAATATTTCGATTTATAAAAAAAATAATGCAAGAATTTGCAAAAATAAGTCCAATTCCATTATTTGGCTTGAGGGAAATAAATGAATCGAGTATAAATAAAAATATAAATAGACAAAATTATACAATAAGTAATAAGATTATTCAGGAGTCGCCCAGTCAAATTAGATCCGGGGATTGGATAAATTATTCACTGACAGCAAAAAAAATAAAAGATCTGGCTGATAGGACAAGTACAATCAGAGATCAAATCAAAAAAATCACAAAAGATAAGAAAAAAATATTTATAACTACAGAGCTAAACATTAGTCCTAATGAAACAAGTTGTGATGATAAGAAATTAGAGTTGCAGCAGGGGATTTGGCGGATATTCAAAAGAAGAAGTACTCGATTAATACGCAAATGGAACTATTTTTTGAAATTTTTTATTGAAAGGATATACATAGATATTCTTTTATGTATCATTAATAGTCTGAGAATTAATAGAAAACTTTTTCTTGAATCAAAAAAGAAAATTTTTTATAAATACAGCTCCAATAATGAAACAAATCAAGAAGGAATTGACGAAACAAATTCAAAAACAATTCATTTTATTTCGACTATCAAAAAGTCACTTTCTACTATTAGTAAAAAGAATTCGCCTATTTTTTGTGATCTTGCCTCTTTATCGCAGGCATATGTATTTTACAAATTATCACAAACCCAAGTTATTAATAAATATTACTTAAGATCTGTGCTTCAATATCACGGAACAATTCTTTTTATTAAGGATAAAATAAAAGATTCCTTTGGAACACAAAGACTATCTCATTTTCATTTGGAATCAGGACATAAGAAACTTCGCAATTTTAGACTGAATGAATGGAAAAACTGGTTACGGGGCCCTTATCACTATCATTACGATTTATCTAAGACTAGGTGGTCTCGATTAGTACCACAAAAATGGCGAAATAGAACTCAAAAAATTTGTATCGGTCAAACAAAAAATTCAACCAATTTTGATTTATATGAAAAAGACCGAATAATTCATTACGAGAAACAAAATAATTATGCAGTGGAATCATTACTGAATAAAAAAGATAAATTAAAAAACTACAAATATGATTGTTTATCACATAAATATATTCATTATGAAGATAAAAAGGGCTCATACATTTATAGATCGCTGTTACAAGTAAATGAGGCAAAAAAGTTTCTCTCTAATTACAATACATATAATCCTAATTTTTTTTATGTATCGGGGGATATATCTCTTAATAATTATCTAAGAGAAGATTGCGATACGCGTAGAACTCCAGATAGAAAATATTTTGATTGGAAAATTTTTTATTTTTGTCTTAGAACAAAAATAGATATTGAGTACTGGGCCAATATTAATAAAAATACTAAGACTCGGACTAATTATTATCAAATAATTGATAACATTGATAATAAAGATAAAAAAGATCTTTTTTATCCCGCGATTCATAAACAAGTCAACCCGGCCAATCAAACAAAAACCTCTTTTGATTGGATGGAAATGAATGAAGAAATACTAAATTGTCCTATATCTAATTTGGAACTTTGGTTTTTCCCAGAATTTGTATCACTTTATGATGCATATAAAATTCAACCATGGACCGTACCGATCAATTTACTTCTTTTAAATTGTAATGGAAATGAGAACGATTTAAATTTTAATGGAAATGAGAACGTTAGTGAAAAAAAAAAAATTAACGAAAAGCAAAAAAAAGATCCTGAATTAGAAAATAAAACTAAAGAAGAAAAAAATAAGCCAGTCCAGGGAAATATTGGATCAGATCCATCAAATCAACAAAAAAATGTTAAACAAAGTGTTAAAGAAGATTCTGATGGAGGATCAAACATTCAAAGTAAAAATAAATCTACGAAGGACATAGCTGCGGAATTAGATTTCTTCCTCAAAAGATATTTTCTTTTTCAATTAAGATGGGATAATCCTTTGAATAAAAAAATACTTAATAATGTCAAAGTATATTGTCTACTCCTTAGGCTGAAAAATCCAAGAGAAATTGCTATAGCCTCTATTCAAAGAAACGAAATGAGTCTGGATGTAATGCCGATTTCGAAGACTCTAACTCTTGCAAAATTACTAAAAAGGGGAATATTGATTATTGAACCTGCTCGGCTATCTATAAAATGGGATGGACAATTTATTATGTATCAAACCATAGCTATTTCGCGGGTGCATAAAAATAAGCACCAAACCAAAACGAATAAAAAATGCCAAGAAAAAATAAATGTTGATAAGACTGGTCTTGATAAATTTATTGCACAACATGAAAAGTTGGTTGGAAATAGAAACAAAAATCATAACGATTTGCTGGTTGTTGAAAATATTTTATCTCCCAAACGTCGTAGAGAATTGAGAATTCGAGTTTGTTTAAGTTTAAATTCGGGAAGGAATGTGAATGTTGTGAATACAAATACAGTATTTTGTAAGGGTAACAAAGCAAGTAACTGTGTTCAATTTTTGGATGAAGGTAAACATCTTGATAGAAATACAAATCAATTTCTTAAGTTAAAATTATTTCTTTGGCCCAATTATCGATTAGAGGATTTAGCTTGTATGAATCGCTATTGGTTTGATACCAATAATGGCAGTCGTTTTAGTCTGTCAAGGATACGTATGTATCCCAGATTGAGAATTAGTTGATGGTACATTTCCTATAGATCGCGCGACATATATGGCATATGAAGGCAAACAGATATACACCCGCGTTGTGTTATATTACATTCTGGTAGATGATACTGATTTAATGTAATGAACTTATCATATCAGAAAAGAATCGGCGGACTCTTCCTTACTTTTATTAAGTCCAAATTTTCTAGGTTTTGGGTACAAAATTTATCATCCATACCCTTTTTTGTATTCATATCCGAAAATTTGTAAATTGGATTGATTAATTGAATTCGAAAAAAAGAAGTATTATGAATAAATTAAGATTCTATTTTGGTGTATAAAAAATGAAAATGACTTATTATTATTACTGATCGAGAAAATCCATATTTGTAAAAACGAATAAAGAAGGGGGGCGAAAAGAATTATTTTTATGGTAAAAAGTTCATTTATCTCAGTTATTTCGCAAGAAGAAAAAGAAGAAAATAAAGGGTCTGTTGAATTTCAAATATTCAGTTTCACCAATAAGATATGGAAACTTACTTCACATTTAGAATTGCACAGAAAAGATTATTTATCTCAGAGAGGTCTACGGAAAATTTTGGGAAAACGTCAACGGCTACTGGCTTATTTGTCAAAAAAAAATAGAGTACGTTATAAAGAATTAATTAGTCAATTGGATATTCGAGAGCCAAAAACTCGTCTAAATTAATTTGAAAATTCGTTTTCAGCAATTCATGGAATAATGAATCGGAGAAAAATATATGACTGTACCAACTGCAAGAAAAGATCTCATGATAGTAAATATGGGCCCTCAACACCCATCAATGCATGGTGTTCTTCGACTCATTGTTACTCTAGATGGTGAGGATGTTATTGACTGTGAACCCGTATTGGGTTATTTACACAGAGGAATGGAAAAAATTGCAGAAAATCGAACAATTATACAATATTTGCCTTATGTAACACGTTGGGATTATTTAGCTACTATGTTTACAGAGGCAATAACGGTAAATGCACCAGAACAGTTAGGAAATATTCAAGTACCTAAGAGAGCCAGCTATATTAGAGTCATTATGCTGGAACTGAGTCGTATAGCTTCTCATTTATTATGGCTTGGCCCTTTTATGGCGGATATCGGCGCGCAAACCCCTTTTTTCTATATTTTCAGAGAGAGAGAACTGATATATGATCTATTCGAAGCTGCCACGGGTATGCGAATGATGCATAATTATTTCCGTATCGGAGGAGTAGCTGCTGATCTACCTCATGGCTGGATAGATAAATGTTTGGATTTTTGTGATTATTTTGTAACAGGGGTTACTGAATATCAAAAGCTTATTACGCGGAATCCTATTTTTTTGGAACGAGTTGAAGGGGTGGGCTGTATTAGTGGAGAGGAAGCAATAAATTGGGGCTTATCCGGACCCATGCTACGGGCTTCCGGAATTCAATGGGATCTTCGTAAAGTTGATCATTATGAGTGTTACGATGAATTTGATTGGGAAGTGCAATGGCAAAAAGAAGGAGATTCGTTAGCTCGTTATTTAGTCCGAATCAATGAAATGAAGGAATCCATAAAAATTATTCAACAAGCTCTGGAACGAATTCCAGGAGGTCCCTATGAAAATTTAGAGGTACGACGCTTTGGTAGCGCAAGGAATTCCGAATGGAACGATTTTGATTATCGGTTCATTAGTAAAAAACCTTCACCCACTTTTGAATTGTCGAAACAAGAACTTTATGTGAGAGTAGAAGCCCCAAAAGGGGAGTTGGGAATTTTTCTAATAGGAGATCAGAGTGTTTTTCCCTGGAGATGGAAAATTCGTCCGCCAGGTTTTATCAATTTGCAAATTCTTCCTCAGCTAGTTAAAAGAATGAAATTGGCTGATATTATGACAATACTAGGTAGTATAGATATCATTATGGGAGAAGTTGATCGTTGAAATGATAATTGATACGACAAAAGTACAACAAGCTATCAATTCTTTTTCCAGATCGGAATCGTTAAAAGAGTTTTATGGACTCATATGGTTGCTTGTTCCTATTTTTACTCCTTTATCGGGAATCATAATAGGGGTATTAGTAATTGTGTGGTTAGAAAGACAAATATCCGCAGGGATACAACAACGTATTGGACCTGAGTACGCCGGCCCTTTGGGAATTCTTCAAGCTCTAGCAGATGGGACCAAACTACTTTTCAAAGAGGATCTTCTCCCATCTAGAGGGGATAGTCGTTTATTCAGTCTCGGACCGTCGATAGCGGTCATAGCAATTTTACTAAGTTATTCGGTAATTCCTTTTGGCTATCGCCTTGTTCTAGCCGATCTGAGTATAGGCGTTTTTTTATGGATTGCAATTTCCAGTATTGCTCCTATTGGACTTCTTATGTCAGGATATGGATCGAATAATAAATATTCCTTTTTAGGTGGTCTACGAGCTGCCGCTCAATCGATTAGTTATGAAATACCATTAACTCCATGTGTGTTATCAATTTCTCTACGTGTGATTCGTTAGGATATTCACTTTTTTTATTCATCATTAGGGGCGATGAACTAAACCAGATAGTTATATGAGTGAAACAAAACAGCTTAGAAATTGGCAGTCAAAAAATTGAGTCTCATTCCCTAGGTACAAGAGTTAAGCAAAAGTAAACATAAACACTATAAACTGTTTCCCAAAGATTGGTGGATTAGTCATCATGGTTTGAAGCGGGTACAAAAGATCAACCTGTATGGAGTTTTTACTTTTTACTATTCTATTGTTTGTATTACTATAACTATACCAGGGGTCGAGCAAAAATTAGTGGACGGTTAGGAATACCAAGGTACACAAAGGATTTGTAATGGAGAGAATGTAAGTTATCTCGAGAGGTATTTCCGCATAAAAGGAATCCTAATGGGGACTTTAAGTTGGTAGAAATGATCAAGCAGTACTTCCCCACGATCCCGATCCAGAGTCTGTTCCTATCCACTGATTAAAGAAATTACTATCAGGAACGAAGTAATCTTTTATTTTATTTTTTCTTTATCCACTTTATACATAGTAATACATAAGTCTTAGCACAATTCATAAACTATATAGAATGTATAATTTTTTTTTCGTAATCGAAAGGTATGAATAAAAATAGTAGTACTAAATAAAAAGAAAGATAAAGTGAAATTATTCTAAAGGATAAGATCAATTCAGAAGCACTTTTTTATAGCAGACAGAATTGCATTGGTCTAATTTTGGACTCTCTGATGTATCGTTACTCGATCTACTCCACAAGCATATCGAGAAAATATCAAATCAGTCCTTATATTTTTTTGTGGCCGTCGAGGAGCCGTATGAAGCTGAAGTCTCATGTACGGTTTTGCAATAGCGAGGGGAATAGTGATGTTATCCTCGACTATGATTATCTAACAGTTCAAGTACAGTTGATATTGTTGAGGCACAGTCAAAATATGGGTTTTTGGGGTGGAATCTGTGGCGTCAACCTATAGGGTTTATGGTTTTTCTAATTTCTTCCCTCGCAGAATGTGAGAGATTACCTTTTGATTTACCAGAGGCAGAGGAAGAATTAGTTGCGGGCTATCAAACCGAATATTCTGGTATTAAATTTGGTTTATTTTACGTTGCTTCCTATCTAAACCTACTAGTTTCTTCATTATTCGTAACAGTTCTTTACTTGGGTGGTTGGAATTTTTCTATTCCGTACATATCCATTCCTGAGCTTTTCGGAAATAATGAAGTGTGTGGAGTCTTTGGAACGACAATTGGTATCTTTATTACATTAGCTAAAGCTTATTTGTTCCTGTTTATTCCTATCACAACAAGATGGACTTTACCCAGGTTGAGAATGGACCAACTATTGAATCTTGGGTGGAAGTTTCTTTTACCTATCTCTTTAGGTAATCTATTATTGACAACTTCTTTCCAACTCCTTTCGCTGTAAGGGCATAGGATATTATAGATTAATAACTTCTCTCAAACAAGAGAAAGAAACATTAAATTATTCAGAGATATTCCCAATATGTTCCCTATGGTAACTGGGTTCATGAATTATGGTCAACAAACAGTACGAGCTGCAAGGTATATCGGCCAAAGTTTTATGATTACCTTATCCCACGCGAATCGTTTGCCGGTAACTATTCAATATCCTTATGAAAAATTGATAACATCAGAGCGTTTCCGCGGTCGAATACATTTTGAATTTGATAAATGTATTGCTTGTGAAGTATGTGTTCGCGTATGCCCTATTGATCTACCCGTTGTTGATTGGAAATTGAAAACGGATATTCGAAAGAAACGATTGCTCAATTACAGTATTGATTTCGGAATATGTATATTTTGTGGTAACTGCGTCGAGTATTGTCCAACAAACTGTTTATCAATGACTGAAGAATATGAACTTTCTACTTATGATCGGCACGAATTGAATTATAATCAAATTGCTTTGGGTCGCTTACCGATGTCAGTAATTGGAGATTACACAATTCGAACAATTAGGAATTCGGCTCCAATATAAAGAAACCACAGGCAACCTTGTTGATTCAATAACAATTACCAATTAGTAAGATTCCGTTTTTCTTTGATCCGAAGGAACGAAGTTTGCTTAGGCAATAACTAAGAATCCTAAAGGGAGAATCTCGGCTTGTTTTATATTGAAAATATATTCATATATCCGTGATGATTTCAAAATCGATAAATTCAATTGAATTTTGAACGGTTCTTTTTTAGTATAGAGAAACGGGATGCAATTAAAAATACTAAGTGTATCTATATCAACCAACATCCCATAAGGAGTTAGGATTTAATTAAATTAGAAATGCATTTATTATATTAAAAAAATTCAAAAAAGGATAACGTCTTTTTCCTGGTCTGGTCAATAAGGTCACATGAAACATTTTGACTTATTTTAGCGATTATTTTACATAAAAAAATGGATTTACCTGCACCAATACATGATTTTCTTTTAGTATTTTTGGGGTTGGGTCTTATTGTTGGCGGTCTAGGAGTAGTATTACTTACCAATCCAATTTATTCTGCCTTTTCTTTGGGATTGGTGCTTGTTTGTATATCCTTATTCCATATTCTTTCGGACTCCCATTTTGTAGCTGCGGCACAGCTACTTATTTACGTGGGGGCCATAAATGTCTTAATCGTGTTTGCTGTGATGTTCATGAATGGTTCAGAATATTACAATGATTTCCGTCTTTGGACCGTCGGAGATGGAGTCACTTCACTAGTTTGTACAAGTATTTTTGTTTCACTAATTACTACTATCTCAGATACGTCATGGTACGGGATTATTTGGACCGCAAGATCAAATCAAATTCTAGAGCAGGATTTGATAAATAATGGTCAACAAATTGGGATTCATTTATCAACAGATTTTTTTCTTCCGTTTGAACTTATTTCTATAATTCTTTTAGTTGCCTTGATAGGTGCAATTGCTATGGCTCGTCAGTAACAAATACTTAGATTAGAAAAGGGACTTCTTTTGTTTTGTCTTATATCATCTATTTTTCTTTAAATGCCGTTTTAAGGTCGTTCATGTATAAAATGTAAATGTTTTAATTAGATCTATTACTAATACCTTTCTTTAATTACGTACTTGTTATATTCTAGTCAATCGAATGGGTTGAATTATTGTTCATTCATATTGAAATGAATTTACTCAAGATTGAATTGATGAGGAGTAGTTCAATGATGCTCGAGCATGTACTTGTTTTGAGTGCCTATTTATTATCTATCGGCATCTACGGATTGATTACAAGTCGAAATATGGTTAGAGCACTTATGTGTCTTGAGCTTATATTGAATGCGGTTAATATGAATTTCGTAACATTTTCTGATTTATTTGATAGCCGCCAATTAAAAGGAGACATTTTCTCGATTTTTGTTATAGCTATTGCAGCCGCTGAAGCAGCTATTGGATTAGCTATTGTTTCTTCAATTTATCGTAACAGAAAATCAACTCGTATTAATCAATCAAATTTATTGAATAAATAGTAGTAATCATCCGCATAAAAATAAAAAATAGAATATTTACTTTAATTGGTATGTGTGCCACACTATTTTATAAAAAAAGAAATCAAAGTATCTTGGCCCTCTCTCATGAGCAGATCCAGAAGTAGATTGATTACAAACTAATTCTGGTAAATCTAAATCATTGATTCGTCTGGTGTCTAAATGTATGATTCATTTACTAATTTACTAGATCGAAAATTTATGACGTTCAAAAAATTTATAGCTCCAATGTCACATTCAGTAAAGATTTATGATACATGTATAGGGTGTACTCAATGTGTACGAGCCTGTCCCACAGATGTATTAGAAATGATACCTTGGGATGGATGTAAAGCTAAGCAAATAGCTTCGGCTCCAAGAACCGAGGACTGTGTGGGTTGTAAAAGGTGTGAATCCGCCTGCCCAACAGATTACTTGAGTGTACGGGTTTATTTATGGCATGAGACAACTCGCAGCATGGGTCTAGGTTATTGATACGTTGCAAAAATTCTACTTGCATCTTTTGGGTTTCTCTTTACCGACAAAAACCCGTACTCTATAAATTCATCATTACATATATATATTATATAAATATATTATAGAGTACGGGTTTTTCTGGTCAAAGTGTATCTTGTCTTTACCACGAATTATTTTCCTTGGTTAACAATAATTGTTGTTTTGCCGATATTCGCGGGCTCCTCAATTTTATTTTTACCCCATAGGGGAAATAAGACCATTAGATGGTATACTATTTGTATTTGTATATTAGAACTCCTTCTAACCACCTATGCATTCTGTTATCATTTTCAATTGGACGATCCATTAATCCAATTGGAACAGGATTATAAATGGATAAATATTTTTGATTTTCACTGGAGGCTCGGAATCGATGGACTTTCGCAAGGACCCATTTTACTGACGGGCTTCATTACGACTTTAGCAACTTTAGCGGCTTGGCCTGTTACTCGAGATTCACGATTGTTCCATTTCCTGATGTTAGCAATGTACAGCGGTCAAATAGGATCATTTGCCTCTCGAGATCTTTTACTTTTTTTCATCATGTGGGAGTTAGAATTAATTCCTGTCTACCTACTTCTATCCATGTGGGGGGGGAAGAGACGTTTGTACTCGGCTACAAAGTTTATTTTGTACACTGCGGGAGGTTCTATTTTTCTCTTAATGGGAGTTCCAGGCATGGGTTTATATGGTTCTAATGAACCAACATTAAATTTTGAAACATCAGCTAATCAATCGTATCCTGTAGCATTGGAAATAATATTATATCTTGGATTTTTTATTGCTTATGCTGTCAAACTGCCGATCATACCTCTACATACATGGTTACCGGATACCCACGGGGAAGCACATTATAGTACATGTATGCTTTTAGCCGGAATCCTATTAAAAATGGGAGCATATGGATTAGTTCGGATCAATATGGAATTATTACCCCACGCGCATTCTATATTTTCTCCTTGGTTGATGATAGTAGGTACAATTCAAATAATCTATGCAGCTTCAACATCTCCCGGTCAACGCAATTTAAAAAAGAGAATTGCGTATTCTTCTGTATCTCATATGGGTTTCATAATTATAGGAATTAGTTCCATAACCGATACGGGACTTAACGGGGTCATTTTGCAAATGATCTCTCATGGATTTATTGGTGCGGCACTTTTTTTCTTGGCAGGAACGAGTTACGATAGAATACGTCTTGTTTATCTCGACGAAATGGGGGGGGTAGCTATCCCAATGCCAAAAATATTTACACTGTTCAGTAGTTTCTCAATGGCTTCTCTTGCATTGCCGGGAATGAGTGGTTTTGTTGCGGAGTTGGTAGTATTTTTTGGAATAATTACTAGCCAAAAATTTTTTTTAATGCCAAAAATACTAATTACATTTGTAACGGCAGTTGGAATGATATTAACTCCCATTTATTCATTATCTATGTTACGCCAGATTTTCTATGGATACAAACAATTTAATGTTCCAAATTCTCAATTTTTAGATTCTGGACCGCGAGAACTTTTTGTTTCGATCTGTATCCTTCTACCTGTAATAGGTATTGGTATTTATCCGGATTTCGTTTTTTCTCTATCAGTTGACAAGGTAGAAGCCATTTTATCTAATTACTTTTATAGATAAGTTTTAGCAAAAATACATACAATAAGATACAAATTAAGTTAAGTAAAATAAAAAATTCTTTTGCGTCGCTCGTTGTACAAGGTACAATGAAAAAGAAATAAACAACATTAAAAAATTCATTAGATACATTTGGAGTTTGTGAGAACCATAAACTACTTTAAGTTTATGGTTCTCACAAACTCTTACAAACTTTCGCTATATACGATATTCCCTTGTATTGTATTGGCAAGGCCCCTTCTTCTTCAATTAGATGTTAATGTGAATGAACCATAACTATGCAGCCCTATTCCTAATAGATTTACCCCAAAATAGCATATCCAAATTATAAGAAATCCCATAGAAGCCACAATTGCAGAATTTATGCTTTGCAAATTTTTCTTTGTTCGAGTATGTAAATAAATCGCAAATATAGTCCAAGTAATAAATGCCCAAGTTTCCTTGGGATCCCAACTCCAATATGATCCCCACGCTTCGTTAGCCCATACTGCTCCCGAAAGAATACCGATGGTTAAAAAGATAAAACCTAGACTAATGACACGACAACTCCAAAAATCTAATTGTTGAATTAATTGATACCTATGAGAATTTCTACACGAAATAAAAAAAGTGTTTTGTAAAACATTGCTTATTTGATTCACGTATTGGGTCTCGCCAGAGGAAAAGGGCCCAATTAATAAACGATTACCTTTACCAATACCAAAAATTTCTAGGTTTCTCCGAAATGTAATTACTAGAAGGGCTATTGATAATAATGATCCACATAGAAGAGCTGCGTAGCTCAATACCATCATACTTACGTGCATCATTAACCACTGGGATTGGAGAGCAGGTACTAATTTTGTGGATTGATGCATTTCAGTTAAAAGGCCTGAAGTAGCAAAGCCTTGGGTAAAAATAGCGCTCGGTGCGGTTATTGCACTTAAATTATTTTTCTGGTTCCTAAAATAGGGAACCAGATGAATAATGGAAAAACCCCATGAAAGGAACATTAATGACTCATATAAATTACTTAAGGGAAAATGCCCAGAAGAAATCCAACGAATAGCTAAAAATCCTGTTATACAGAAAAAAGTAGCTATCAGCCCTTTTTCTAACGAATCATATAGTTCGGCAATTTCGTGGACTAATAAGGTCATCAAATAAATCGTGATTACAATTGAAACAATCGAAAAAGAGATATGAGTTAATATATGTTCTAAAGTAAAAAATATCATAAAAAATCCTAAATGTAAATCTGGAATTTAATTCATTATAGGATTTATTTTAGTTCTTTTCGAAGATGCCGCCACTCGGACTCGAACCGAGATGCTCTAGCACTGCTTCCTAAGAGCAGCGTGTCTACCGATTTCACCATGGCGGCGTGTTCGAAATCATAATAGCTCATCCATATTCAATCGTCGAGATTGAAGGATTCAATTAATATCCTTTAGCTTTAGCAAAACTGAATAAAGACTCGGTCAATTTTCTATTTGAACGTTCAATAATCTTTACTTGGATAACGGTGTTTGTTATTTTTATTTGAATTTTCACAATGCAATTGTTTTTTTTTTGCGGTTAAAGGTAAGCTCGTCCGGAATCTAACAGTGGGGGCTAGATAGTTCTGTTCGCAATCTGGACCCAGAGTTAAAAAAATTCCCCCCCCTTTTTATACTCTACCCAAGGAATTTTTGTTTTTGAGAAATTGAAAATTTCAAATCAAATATTTTGAAAGCTTGGTATCAAAACTTAATTAATTAATGGGATTTTCTTTGTGTCCATAATTTTTCTTTGGATTTACCAAACTTATTAGGTATTGGGTTGGGTGTATAACAAAAAACTTTAAATCTAAGGATGAATTTCTATCGGAATTTTGCTAGATTAAAACTTTTTGCAAAGAAAAAATAAAAATACAACGTATTATTTTGAAAAGTGAATAAGTCGATGGGGATTTTAATCTTCCCCATCCCCCAAAAACTCACAAAAAAGAGAAAATTTTGTATAGTAACTTTCCAGTAGACAAAAAAGTTTTTATTATACATACCACACCACAATATGAGAATGAGATTCTATTTCATATTGATCAGTTCAAAATAAATATTAGTTAAAGGTAATAAGAAAGTAAGAATGATTCAATTAGCCAATTGATCGATTCATTTCAATTTAATTTACCTTATTTCATTATTACTATTACCTGTTTGTACTTGTTTGTCGCACAAAAAAACTTTTTGAATTCCCAGTAGAAAGAGATTTTGCTAAAGAAAGCGCTTTTACTGCCACCAAATATCCTTTGAATTTCCAAATATTTTTACGAATACGCTTTTTTGAGATAGAAGTACGTTTCTTTGGAACCGCCATTCAAAAATAAAGAGGTTACTCATTATTATAGTTAAATGTGAAAGACATCTATTGGTTAAACAAAATAGATTTTTTTACACTATTATTATATACAATATTCTTACATACAATAATACAATATTCAAAATGAAGTCAAAGAATAGTTGAATAGTTTTTTTTTTGATTTTTTTTGTTACTATTTGAATATATCCTCATTCAGATTTATTTCGATGGGATTCGCTGCTCTAGAAATTGAATTGCTTGCCGTTAAGAATCAAAAGGGGGTTTAATTGAGTTTCTCGGGATATTTTGGTCGTGTTAGTTATTGTTTTACTATACGTAAATTTTTTTTATACTTTAATAAAAGTTCAAATTGATCGAAAAGTTTTCTAAAAACTACCTGCTTTTCTTTTAAAAATAAAAACACTACTGTAAAATGCAAATTCTTTTTTCTCTTAATTCTAATTGATCAAGTAAAGTAGACCTAATGAAAATTATAAAATTCGAATCAGTTAATGAGTTAGTAGTTAATTGATTGATACGTAGCTTGATAATCAAAGAAGAACGTTTTAGTATTCTTTATCTAGCAATTATATGCAAACTGAAGCGCGGAGTAACGAAATTACGGATATCATAGAATTTTCTATAATTAGAATTAATTTGTTTGATTGGAAAGCATGTAAGCAATTCAATCAGTTCTACAACGAACTAGTTAATTATTATGACAAAATTAACTAAAATAATGATGTCTTTTTTTTTCTGTATGATTAGAATTTTTCATTTTATTTGATTATTTTTTTTTGCTCTTTATCAAAGAAATAAGAACTGGTGAATCTGAAACAATTAAACAATTAATAAAAAATACAATAAGTTTAATTATGGAACATACATATCAATATGCATGGATCATACCCTTCCTTCCGCTGCCAGTTCCTATAGCAATCGGAGTGGGACTTATCCTTGTTCCAACAGCAACAAAGAGTCTTCGCCGTATGTGGGCTTTTCCTAGTGTTTTATTACTAAGTATCATTATGATTTTTTCAGCCGATCTGTCTATTCATCAAATAAATGGCAGTCTTATTCATCAATATGTATGGTCTTGGACTATCAATAATGATTTTTCCTTAGAATTTGGCTATTGGATCGATCCACTTACTTCCGTTATGCTACTATTAATCACTACTGTTGGAATAATGGTTCTTATTTATAGTGACAATTATATGTCTCATGATCAAGGATATTTAAGATTTTTTGCTTATATGAGTTTTTCCAATGCTTCCATGATGGGATTGGTTACTAGTTCCAATTTGATACAAATTTATATTTTTTGGGAATTAGTTGGAATGTGTTCGTATCTATTAATAGGGTTTTGGTTCACACGACCACTTGCCGCAAGTGCTTGTCAAAAAGCCTTTGTAACTAATCGTGTAGGAGATTTTGGTTTATTATTGGGAATTTTAGGTTTTTATTTTATAACGGGTAGTTTCGAATTTCGGGATTTGTTCGAAATAACCAATAACTTGATTGAGAATGGTGGGGTAAATTCTTTATTTCTTACTTTGTGTGCCTCCTTATTATTCGTCGGTGCAGTTGCTAAATCGGCACAATTCCCTCTTCATGTATGGTTACCTGATGCCATGGAGGGGCCTACCCCTATATCAGCTCTTATACATGCCGCTACTATGGTAGCAGCGGGAATTTTTCTTGTAGCTCGGCTTCTTCCTCTGTTTACAGTTATACCCTACGTAATGAATTTCATTTCTTTGATAGGTATAATAACAATACTATTGGGAGCTACTTTGGCTCTTGCTCAAAGAGACATTAAGAGAAGTTTAGCCTATTCTACTATGTCTCAATTGGGTTATATTATGTTAGCTTTAGGTATGGGGTCTTATCGGGCTGCTTTATTTCATTTGATCACTCATGCCTATTCGAAAGCATTATTATTTTTAGGATCCGGATCCATTATTCATTCAATGGAAACCATTATTGGATATTCGCCAGACAAAAGCCAGAACATGGCTCTTATGGGAGGTTTAACAAAATATGTGCCAATTACAAAAACTGCTTTTTTGTTAGGTACACTTTCGCTTTGTGGTATTCCACCTCTTGCTTGTTTTTGGTCCAAAGACGAGATTCTTAATGATAGTTGGTTGTATTCACCAATTTTCGCGATAATAGCGTGTTTCACGGCGGGCTTAACTGCATTTTATATGTTTCGAATGTATTTACTTACTTTTGAAGGGCATTTAAATGTTCATTTTAAAAATTATAGCGGAAAAAAAAATAGCCCGTTCTATTCAATATCTATATGGGGTAAAGAAGGAGCGAAATCGCTAAAACAAAATTTTGTTTTATCAACAATAAATAATAATGAGAGCGTTTCCCTTTTTTCAAAAAAAACGTATCCAATTGATGGGAATGTAATAAATATAAATATGGTGCGACCCTTTAGTACTATTACTCATTTTTCCAAGAAAAAAACCTCCACGTATCCGCACGAATCAGACAATACTATGCTATTGCCGCTTCTTGTATTGGTCTTATTTACTTTGTTCGTTGGATCCATAGGAATTCCCCTCGATCCAGGAGGAATGAAATTTGATCTATTATCAAAATGGTTAATTCCGTTGATAAATCTTTCAAATTTGACCAATTCTCTGGATTGGTATGAATTCGTGATAAATGCCATTTTTTCAGTAAGTATAGCCTTTTTCGGGATAGTTATAGCGTCTCTTTTATATATGCCTGTTTATTCATCTTTCCAGAATTTTGGCTTAATTAATTCATTTGTTAAAAGGGGTCCTAAAAGAATTTTATGGGACCAAATAATGAATGTTATATATGATTGGTCATATAATCGTGGTTATATCGACGTTTTTTATGAAACAATTTTGACTAGGGGTGTAAGAGGTTTAGTTGAATTTATTTATTTTTTTGATAGACAAGTAATTGATGGAATTACCAATGGGGTTGGTGTTACAAGTTTATTTGTCGGAGAGGCAATTAAATATGTAGGGGGCGGCCGAATTTCTTCTTATCTATTCTTGTATTTATTTTTTGTATCAATTTTTTTATTAATTTACTACGTTTTTAATTTCTAAATTTCTAAATCTAAAACAGAAGTCTAGTCTATTAGAATAATTTCCAAATCGCTATCAAGATATCTATCAAATTCATATATATATATTTATATTATATATGTATATGAATTATATTATATATGTATATGAATTTTTATCTATATTTCTTTTTTCCTTTCCATTCACTCGGATCTCTTCCGTTTC